TTCCGTGTTTCAGATACTAGAATGAGTATCCGACGAGATAGAATCATCTCTATCAAAATAAGATGACAGACCCATTCTCTGTCTTATCAACAGGATCCATTATAACAAGTCACACACTCATATTCCGGAAAAACAGAAAGAAATTCCGCGATCGAACTACCAAAAAAGGTCAAGGAACCCTAAAATTTCACTTTGGATTGAAAAACAAGAACTTCGGAGTTCTGGAAGAGCTAATTCATTGAAATTCCATCCAGTAAAACGGAAGAATTATAAATCTCCAAAATAATGGATAGAAATATTGCAAATAAACCCATTGCAACACCCATCAAAGGAGTAGTTCCCCATCCAGGAGCTACTTTACCATATTCGGAATTCAGTGGTTTCAATAAAGTCCCTACCGTAGTTTGTCTTGGACGAGATTTAGAACCACTCTCGACGGTTTGTGTAGCCATAAATCTGATTGTATTCATTGAGATCTGTTGACTTTGTATACCATTCCTTTGTAAATAAAGGATCTTATCAGAGATCCATTGCGGTCTTGAATTTCTATAATAATGGAAACAGCAACTCTAGTCGCCATCTTTATATCTGGTTTACTTGTAAGTTTTACTGGGTACGCCTTATATACCGCTTTTGGGCAACCCTCTCAACAACTAAGAGATCCTTTCGAGGAACACGGAGACTAGTTGAAGTAATGAGCCTCCCAATATTGAATGAATATTGGGAGGCTCATTAGATTAGACATAATGAAAAAAATTTTCACCCCTTTTTAGTTGGAACTTTAGGTGGTTCTCGAAAAAAGATAGCGAAAAAAATTATCCCTAGAGTCGAGACTAATAAAAATGTATAAACTAATGCTTCCATAGATTCAATTGTGGTTTCAAATTATAGCTTCCATACCTGTTTATTTAGGATTATACCCCCTGTAAAGATAAAGAAAAGGGGGTAATGATTCAACCTTAAATCAAGATTTCACAGATCTGATCCCCGATGTCAAATGACAAAAACAGGGGTAAAAATAGGAAAGCCCTTTTTTTGTATTAGACTGCCTGTCTTTTTGTAGTTGGATCTCCAAGTTTTTGGAATGCTCCAAACTCTACTTGAGCATCTAAATCTGGGTCAATACCAGCAAAAACATCTCTGAACAAGGTTCTAGCCCCATGCCAAATGTGTCCGAAGAAGAAAAGTAGAGCAAAAGAAGCATGTCCAAAAGTAAACCAACCCCTTGGACTACTACGAAAAACACCATCTGATTTCAAAGTAGCACGATCTAATTCAAAAATTTCACCCAATTGAGCACGTCTAGCATATTTTTTCACAGTGGCAGGATCACTATAACTGACTCCATTTAGTTCGCCACCATAGAACTCAACAGTTACACCTACCTGTTCGACGCTATACTTCGATTCTGCTCTTCTAAACGGAACATCGGCTCTAACAATTCCGTCTCCGTCTATCAAAACAACTGGAAATGTTTCAAAAAAAGTAGGCATACGACGTACAAAGAGCTCACGCCCTTCTTTATCTCGAAATAGTGGGTGTCCTAACCATCCAACAGCTATTCCATCCCCATTGTCCATTGAACCGGCCCTGAATAATCCTCCCTTTGCCGGATTATTGCCGATGTAATCGTAAAAGGCTAATTTCTCAGGAATTTTCGACCAAGCTTCTGATAAACTTTGATTTTCGGCCAGCCCAGCACTAACTCTTCGATATATTTCTTGCTGAAAGTAGCCCTGATCCCATTGATAACGAGTAGGACCAAATAATTCGATCGGAGTAGTCGCTGAACCATACCACATTGTTCCGGCAACAACAAAAGCTGCAAAAAAGACAGCAGCGATACTGCTGGAAAGGACAGTTTCAATATTACCCATACGTAATCCTTTATATAGACGTTGGGGCGGACGGACACTAAGATGGAATAAGCCCGCTAATATACCCAAAGTACCTGCTGCAATATGATGAGAGGCTATTCCTCCTGGAACAAAAGGATCAAAACCTTCCACGCCCCATGCTGGATTCACTGCCTGGACTTTTCCAGTTAGTCCATAAGGGTCGGACACCCATATTCCAGGACCATACAAACCTGTTACATGAAATGCGCCAAAACCAAAACAAGCCAACCCGGAAAGAAATAAATGAATTCCAAAAATCTTAGGCAAATCTAAAGAAGGTTTTCCTGTACGTTCATCAGAAAAAATTTCTAGATCCCAATATACCCAATGCCAAATAGCTGCCAAAAAGCACAAACCAGAAAACACAATATGTGCTCCGGCCACACCTTCATAACTCCAAATACCGGGATCCGTTACAATTCCCCCTGTAATACTCCAACCGCCCCAAGAATTGGTTATTCCTAAACGAGTCATGAAAGGGATAACGAACATCCCCTGTCTCCACATTGGATCAAGAACAGGATCAGAAGGGTCAAAAACTGCTAATTCATATAGAGCCATCGAACCGGCCCAACCTGCAACCAGAGCTGTATGCATTATATGGACAGAAATCAACCGACCGGGATCATTCAATACGACAGTATGAACACGATACCAAGGCAAACCCATGGAAATACCCCTTTTAAAATAGACATTATGTAACTTTATTGCATTCGAAAAGACTATGACTATGCAATGGACCCCTACTCAGTAGATTATCTCGGAATAGGGATTCATATTTGTTCTATTCTGTTTATTTGTTCTATTCTGTTAGTAATAAAGAAAGAATTTTGTTTGTACGAACAAAGAGAAGCAGATCTATTCTATACCCGATAAGTACCAATATGCAATGGGGCTTGAGACCACTTTCTAGGAGCGAATAACACCATACTTGACAATTACAGAAAAAAAAGGTATATTATCAAGAGAATAGCCCTATTTTTGCGGGCTATTCTCTTTTTACAGTTCCGCATCAAAGTGAAATATAGTACTTAATTATTTTTTCTTTCTGTTTATGCCTCTTGGTGTTCCAAAAGTACCCTTTCTACTTCCGGAGTCGGAAGACTCGGAAGACAAAGATTCAAATTGGGTTGACTTATAGTGCGACTTGTCAGATATATTGGGTCATATGGGATTTTCCCGTTCTCTTACCGATCGAGATATCCTTCCCTTCGCCCAATTGAATCATACAAAATTTGGAGCGCGAAGTCCAACTATATTTTTTTAGGGGGATTAAGACGAATATGATCAATTAGAAAAATTTATGGTTGGCTTGGTTGAAACAAGAAAATGAAATGAAGTATCCAGGCTCCGTTTAACCAAATTTCATCTCAATTGCTAATATATCAAAAAAATTTCCTAAAAAGAAACGGTATTGGATGCATTTTGCCTATATGTGCAAATCAAAATTGAGCAGATCTTTACCCGGAGCAGAGCATAAACCTAAAAAGGAATAAAGAGGACCCCTCAAGAACAAGAAAATGACATCGTGATTTTGATTTGATCTCGATGAAACAATACATCAATGAGAAGTTAGTTAGAAGTGAAAAAAAAGCTATCCAAAGGCTGTAATCTACACATTGATTTTTTTCACTTTGAACCGTATGCACCAAAAGATGCATGTACGGTTCCTAAGGGATATGATTTTACCCTAATCAACCGACTTTATCGAGCAGGATTCCTTTTTTTATGCAACAAAATTGAGCCCGAGGTCACGAATAACCTTACTAATCTTCTGGTATATCTCGGTATAGAGGATCCAACCAGGGATTTATATTTGTTTATAAATTCGACTGGCGGAGGGATAGTCCCGGGCATGTCTATTTTTGACACGATGCAAGAGGTGCGCCCAGATGTATATACAGTATGCATCGGAAAGGCCTATTCAATGGCATCTTTTATCCTAGCCGGAGGAAAGCTTACCAAACGTCTCGCATTCCCTCACGCTTGGCTTTGGCGCCAATGAGTTTTTGATTTGAGAAAAAAAAAAGACTATGCCTTCACTATCAATATTATGTAAAAATAGCATGGCACTTTGAATTCGATATGTGAAAAATTTTTTTTTCGTTTTTTCGAAATATTCGATTATGTATCGAGAGAGTAGGATGAGATAAGGGATATTCTGATTTGATTTATTTCTCAGGATCCATTGCAGCGTCACAACCTTTTTTGTTTTCATACAAGTATCTTTCGGATCAAAAAGAAACTTTGGGATTGCTGAATTAAAGACGAAACCAATATATAAAGCAACGGAGCCATCATAGTATTTTTGAACTCCTAAAAAGGGTGGTAATTGAATAATTTACTGATCTGAATCTGATCAATTCGATTTTTAAGAGAAAAGTAAATTTCATTGTTGAGCCGTATGCAATGAGCAAAAGATGCATGTACGGTTGTTCAAGTCTATCCTTTTTCATTGTTGGTTTGTAGTGTAAATTTAATCTTTGCCTCATCATGTGAGATAGAGGAACTTTCTTTTTTTGTTCTACCATCAGGGTAATGATGCATCAACCTATTTGTTCTTTTAAGGACGTAACAAATCTAGCTGGCGAGGCGCTGGATCTGCAAGAAGCACTAAATTTGCGCGCCAAGATGACACGTACTTATGGAGCAAGAACGGGCCAACCTCTTTTCGTTGTTTCTCAAGACCTAGAAAGGGATTTTTATATGTCAGCAGCAGAAGCCCAAGACTACGGAATTATTGATTCTATAGTGAGACAAGAAGTGACTAAAGAGGAAAAAGAAGATGGAAGAAGACGAGAAGAGGAAGTTGAAATTGAAATAAGACCAGAAGATGTACAAGAATCTCCAGATGAACTAGAATAGGAAAAAGAACAGTTGGATATGGAAAATGGAGAAGTCTATGGCGAAGACGAGTAAGTAAGTATAAAAAATTAAGAATCATCGGGTTAGGATTGATCTAAACCAGTACCTTATGGAAACGATTCAGCATGCCAACTATTAAACAACTTATTAGAAACACAAGACAGCCAATTAGAAACGTTACGAAATCCCCCGCTCTGCGGGGATGTCCTCAGCGCCGAGGAACATGTACTAGGGTGTATGTGCGACTCGTTCAGATTATTATAAATTATCATTACCGGTGACGAAAAGAAACTGAAAGAACTCCGGTCACTATCGAAAAATAGATCTATCATATCGATCTATTGTGTATGAAATTTATGGTTTCATTTGGTGTAAATCCAATCAGCTTGATTGAAGATGAGAAGTAATTTCCCATTGGTATAAAATGCTATCCATTAAGCGGGAGAACCTATTTTTAAAATAAAAATATTATGCTTACATTTTTACAAAACGGACTAACAAGGTCAGCTATCCAGCTAACTTTCAAAACAAAATAAAATACCGTTACTGTATAGGTAGATCTGATTGTGAAAGACCTATTACTGGATAATTCATGGGTAGAGCCAAAGAGTTTGAACTGTACAAGTTGCTAATAACATTGACTAAATGAAGTAAGGGGCTCCGGTGTATAGAGAGGACCTCACCGTTTAAGAAGAAACCATAGAAACGAAGAAACCCACTATTTGTTTCTTGATCTCTATTTACTACATCTTTTTAAAAAATTTAGCTTTGCACCGAAATGCAAAGAAAAAAATCGTGGTTGGGAAGGTTAGAGTAGCAAAAGCCATTGGAATTTCTTTTTATACATTGGAAAAATACGTTTTGGTATTCGGTAGGGAGAAAAGAATAACTCAAAGAAAGAAAATCAATTAGTTATTTATCAAAGTTTGATTTATTTAATGACCAGAGTTATACGAGGATATATAGCCCGGAGACGTCGAACAAAAATGCGTTCGTTTGTATCAAGCTTTCGAGGGGCTCATTCAAAATGTATTCGCATTATTGCTCAACAGCAAATAAGAGCTTTGTTTTCGTCTCATCGAGATAGAGATAAGAAAAAGATTAATTTTCGTCGTTTGTGGATTACTCGTATAAACGCAGCAATTCGTGAAACAAAACTATACTATAGTTATAGTAAATTTATACACGATCTGTACAAGAGGCAGTTGATTTTTAATCGTAAAATACTTGCACAAATAGCTATATTAAATAGGAATTGTCTTTATCGTATTTCTGATGAGATCATAAAAAAAGACGATTGGAAAGAATCGCCCGAACTGATTTAAACAAAGTTCCCCGGAGAAGGAACTCCGGGAAGATAGAATACAAACTAGTCCGATACAATACAATAGAAAGCACAATTACAAGAATTACAATAAAATTGTCAAAATTAATGAACCCCTTAAATAAAAATTTTTGATTCTTCGATTTTTTCTTCCGAGACAACAACCAAATCCGGATTTTCGGATTTTTCGAACAAAACATCAATAGGTGTTTCAGCTCGGATTGGAATTTTGATTCAATTCAATCAAGAATAAGTCTATTTTTTTTTTGTTCGAAAACCTCGAAAACCCGTAGTTTTAGTGTTCGACTTGGCTCTTTCAAATTGTTTTTCTTTATTAAGAAAGGGTAACAAAGATAAAATACGAGCTTGTTTTATAGCAATAGTAATTAATCGTTGTTGTTTCAGGGTCAATCTATTCACGCGCCTAGATAATATTTTTCCTTGTTCACTAATAAATCGACTAATTAAACTCATATTTCTATAATCAATTTGGTCCCCCGATCCAATCGAGGGCAAGCGTCTACGAAAGGAGCGCTTAGATTTAAGGAAGGATCGCTTGGATTTATCCATGGTTTGTTTAGTTTATTCCTTATATTATAATATGCTAATTATACCGAAAATCCTATTTCCATCGGATCGAAAATTTGAAATATGAATAGGATTGGGTTTTTATTTTCTTTAATATGAATTTGTTTCTTTGTTTTTATATATTTACTTACTACGCTTATTATATATGTTATATATATATATATAGTTCTAAGTATATTTATATATAATAAAAATGAAATTCGATATTATCTATATTAATACTCTAATTATAACCTACTCACCATATTATATATATGTATGTTTATTCCATTTTATTACATACATTTTTTGATTCTAATTCGAAATGTAATGTAAATATGTGTTTAATGGATGCCTTTTTGTACTGTTCCTTCGAAAGGTGATACACAGACGTTCGATCTATGTTGTTATCTCTCCATGAATTGTATGTTTGTAACAATAGGGACAGAATTTTTTTAATTGCAACCGACTGGGAGTGTTGTTTCGATTCTTTTGAGTAATATAGCGAGAAATGCCCCTTGATTTTTTATTAACACTCTTTCGTACACAACTAGTACATTCTAAAAAAATTCTTGCTCGGACTTTTTGATTTTTACCCTTGGCCATGAACCCCCTTTGTTTGTGTTTGAATTTTTTATTCAAGCAACTTTTAAAATTTTCGACCCAAATGGAGAGAAAGAAAAAACAGAAAATCGAAATTTATAACTCGAAATACGCGTAAAAGGATTTTGTTGCAAGAAATCGAGGATAACTATAGCAATCGAATAATATAGAATAATATTCTCTAATTGTATAGTAAATATACGAAAGAATCCAACGATTTTTAACTCGATTTCTAATCACAGTCCACTATCTCATTTATCTCATTTAAATCTCTTGTATGAAACTTTTTGTCCTAGATCCATTCTGCCTTCCTTCTTAATTCTGAGTTATTAATCTTAGTTATTAATTGCATTTAAGATTCGAGCCTTAATTGAAATTTTGTTGAGGTTGAATCCTTTTTATCTTTCTCCCTTTTATATTAGAAATTCGATTCTAAAAGGGAGAAAGGGCGATTATTAGTCACAGATAGTGGATTCTATCCCGAATCTTTGTTACCCCTTACCATATTATGTCAATAACTAGAATGAAAAAAAGGGGAATGTTAATGCATCCGGGAAAAAACGGTTAATTTCGATCAATAGACCTGCTAAAGCGCCGAACCATAGAGTACTTAGTACTGGTGCCACGGAAAAATATGTTTTTAGATCTCGCATTGAAAATCCTCCTTCTTTTTTAATTATATGTATTGTAACATATAAGGATAATACATATCTGATATCTAATCAGATGTTTATGTAAATGGATTGAAAAACCACTTGTATTTGTACATGAAATTCCTAAGTCAAATTAAAATGTACAACAATCCGATCCGGTAAATAAAAAATTCCCTTTTCTTTTCAGTTAAGAAAAGAAAAACGATGCTGCATCTTTCCTACCGAACATTCCTGACAATCTTTTTTACTTTATTGAATATGAAATTCATATGAATTTCATATTCAATTTCATTTCCATTTACGACACATATGTATCCAAAGACTTTATCTCATATCATATATGATATGAGATAAAAAATAACAAGTATACAAATATGGGAAATAATGATGTGGAAAACAAGCAAAAGATTCTTTACAATCACACTGTAAGCCAATTGCAAGGGATGTAGCGCAGCTTGGTAGCGCGTTTGTTTTGGGTACAAAATGTCACAGGTTCAAATCCTGTCATCCCTACCTATTACTTTTCCTCTGAGAAGTAAGGAGGAATTAATTGCGATCAATTCAAATTGTGCATCCCTAATATGAGATGTAATTTTTCTAAATAGAATCCTATCGACATATAGGATGAAGTATTGGGTTAAAAAAAAAGTGCATTAAGAAAGCGCTCTTAGTTCAGCTCGGTAGAACGTGGGTCTCCAAAACCCGATGTCGTAGGTTCAAATCCTACAGAGCGTGATTCCATTCTTGGTAATTCAAATTAGACTCAAAAAACTTCGCTACCTTAAACAATAATTGAAATTTGACCTCCAAAGAAAGGAGGAGGTCAATCAAAAAAGGATTTGTTAATTAATCAAAGATCCAACTGATCACCACGTCTGTATTGTAAATATGCAGTTACGAATAATCCAGCCAAAGTAATAGGAATCAAACCTAAGATGATTCCAAATAGAAGTACTTCAATCATTTCAATTTGTTTGAAAAGAAAAAAAAGAGAGGTAATATCTATCCCTAAATATTAATCAAAATTGTCCATGAATCTCAATAACTTAAAAATTTTTCAATTGTCACGATAAAGAACTATAAAGAACTTAAAAAGAAAATAAATGAAATCCCACAAAAAGATTGCTTTTGATGAATTGTTGATTCAATTCATTTCAAATAAGTCTTATCTTGCTCAACCCAATAAAAAGAGCTGAGGTTATAGTTAAAGCTGCTAGTAGAAAACCGAAATAACTAGTTAGAGTAGGCATGAAGGAGCTAAATGAAATATGGAAAATTTTTTATACATATATTTAGAAAACACTTACCTAATTTCCATCTCTTTTTCAAATATAGAATGAAATTAAGAAAAAAACTAATTGAAAGTTTTTACTTCATCAATTATTACATTTAGTACATTATATATATATAACGAAGAAAATTACATATTACATAAAGAATAGAAAAGTAAGAGAGGGAGAAAAAGAAATCAACTCATTATCTGTAACATCTACAGATTCTTTTATTTCTAATCAACAAAGTCTCTTGGAGTTAAACTAATAAGAAAAACTAAGACCTATCTTATGTCATCTAACTTCGTTCAAAAATGCATCGTTCTTTGAATCACTAGAGAATCTGAAAAAAAAGATACCTTTTCGTTCTAAAAACAAAATAGGTTGTATCCAATTCAATTAAAACGAAAAGAGAAAAAATCTTCGATAAGTACAAAAAAAGAGCGATAGATTTCGTGTCTAATTGTGGGAATATGATATTATTCTTGATTAATTATTTGTTTTTAGATTTACCCCTACCCCGAAACCAGATTTCCATTTCTAGTCCGAAGCCAATAATGGAGGAACCTTTCTATTTATATATAGAATTTGCATTGACGGGTTTTGATGGATAATTGTATATCGACAAGTAATAAAAAATAGGAAAGACATTGTTTAGTACTTAGTTTCCATATTCATTTCCTTGCTGTGTCAGAAGAAGGAGGGCTATACTGATTCGGTATACTCTAAAGAAACCCTTGGTACAATATTGATGATCCTACAAGGAATTTCTATTTAAGGAAATTTACTGATCTCATCTTTTACGGAATTGATTTCCAT